TTTTTGTTGAACCGTATGCATCAAAAGGTGCATGTACGGCTCTTAAGGGATACAAATTTTATCCTAATCAACCGACTTTATCGAGAAAGATTACTTTTTTTAGGCCAAGAGGTTGATAGCGAGATTTCGAATCAACTTATTGGTCTTATGGTATATCTCAGTATAGAGAATGATAACAAGGATCTGTATTTGTTTATAAACTCTCCTGGCGGATGGGTAATCCCCGGAGTAGCTATTTATGATACTATGCAATTTGTGCAACCCGATGTGCATACAATATGCATGGGATTAGCCGCTTCAATGGGATCTTTTATCCTGGTCGGCGGAGAGATTACCAAACGTCTAGCATTCCCTCACGCTTGGCGCCAATGAGTTTTTTAAGAACAAAAAAAAAAAAGACTATGCCTTCGCCATATGAAATAGGAATATTAAGTAATAATAGCATGGCACTTCGAATTCGATATGAGAAATTTTTTTTTCAAAACATTAGATTATATATCGAAAGAGTAGTATGAAATTAGTATAAAATAAAGGGTATTCTCGATTTTTTCTTATTTATCGGTGACCATTACCATTTCAGCGTCACAAACTTTTTTGTTTTCACAACAGAAAACTTTTAACAATATTTATGTTATTGTTATGAAAGAGTACGAAAAAAAAAAAAAAAGAAACTTTGGGATTGCTGAATCACAGACGAGAGAAATATATAAAAAGCAACGGAGCCATCATAGTATTTTTTAACTGCTCCGAAAGGAAGGATGGTAATTGGATCATTTCCCGATCTGAATCGGATAAACCCTATATCTATATTTTTTTCTCTTTCTTCGATGGAAATGGAAGGTAAAGTGAATTCCATTGTATAGCCGTATGCAATGTGCAAAGGATGCCTGTACGGTTGCTCAATTCTATCTTTCTTTTTTTATTATTCTTTATCTCTTCTCCTCACCTCATCATGCGAGATAGAGGAACCATTTGTTATATTATCAGGGTAATGATACATCAACCTGCGAGTTCTTTTTATGAGGCGCAAACGGGAGAATTTATCCTGGAAGCAGAAGAACTACTGAAACTGCGCGAAACCATCACAAGAGTTTATGTACAAAGAACGGGCAAACCCTTATGGGTTGTATCCGAAGATATGGAAAGGGATGTTTTTATGTCAGCAACAGAAGCCCAAGCTCATGGAATTGTTGATCTTGTAGCGATTGAATAAAAAAAAATAGCATTAAGTTGACGAAAATCGCCGATTTGAGATTTTATCTTCTTACTTATTAACGGGTTTACTAATATTCTATTCATCTATTAAATAGAGAAGTAATTCATAATCATCCGGTTAGGATCGATCTAAACCAGCCCATTTATTATGTATACGATTCAACATGCCAACTATTAAACAACTTATTAGAAACACAAGACAGCCAATCAGAAATGTTACGAAATCCCCCGCTCTTGGGGGATGTCCTCAGCGTCGAGGAACATGTACTAGGGTGTATGTGCGACTCGTTCAGATCACCATTGGGAGAAAAAAGGGAAATCCATTTTCCAGTATCAATGATCAGTACTAGTCAATAGTATAAAATGGAAGGAAGAAGGCCATTCACTATCTATATCTATATATCGAAAACTAAAAAAAAAAGATCTATTCAATTCTCTTCTATTGTTTATGAAATTTATGGTTTCCGATGAGAAAACATTCCTCATTGGTAACAAATAGTTATCCATTAAGCGGGGAAATCCTATTTTCAAAGCCGAAATCTTATGCCTATACTCTTGCAAAAACGGACTAAGAGGGTCAGCTACCCAGCCAATCTTCATAATTAAATACCGTTACTGTATAGGTAGATCTCGTTGTGAAAGACCTATTACTAGATAATTCATGGGTAGAGCCAAAGAATTTGAACTGTGCAAGTTGCTAATAGCATTGATTAAATGAAATAAGGGACTCCGGTGTATAGAGAGGACCTCACCGTTTAAGACATAACCATAGAAACGATGGAATCCACTATTTCGTTATTCATTTCTATTTATTACTTTTTTATGTTTTTTGATACCTAGTATCAATACTCGTTTCGAGGTGAAATGCCTATAAAAAAAGACAAATTGTGGTTGGGAAGGTTATAGTAGCAAAAGCCATTGGAATTTGTATTTTATACATTGGAAGAATCCGTTTTGTTATTAATAAACTAGGAAAAGGGAAAAGAATAACTGAAAGAAAGGAAATCAATTAGTTATTCATGAAAGTTTCATTTATTCAATGACTAGAATTAGACGAGGATATATAGCTCGGAGACGTAGAACAAAAATTCGTTTATTTGCATCAAGCTTTCGGGGGGCTCGTTCAAGACTTACTCGAACAATTATTCAACAGAAAATAAGATCTTTGGTTTCGTCTCATCGAGATAGAGATAGGAAAAAGAGAGATTTTCGTCGTTTGTGGATCACTCGGATAAATGCAGTAATTCGCGAGAATAGAGTATCCTATAGTTATAGTAGATTAATACACAATCTGTACAAGAGACAGTTGCTTCTTAATCGTAAAATACTTGCACAAATAGCTATATTAAATAGGAATTGTCTTTATATGATTTCTAATGAGATCATAAAATAAAAAAGGAAATTGTAAGGAATTCGTCAGAATATTTTAAATGGAGTTCGCTGGAGAATGAACTCCGGGAAGGTAGAGTAGAAATTAGTATGATAAAGAGAATATGATAAAGTCGCTCAAAATGAAATGAGCGAATATGTCCAATATCCAATAAAAAAAGATTTCTTCTTCTTCCCCAATTTTTTTTCTTACAATTTTTCGAACAAAATATCAATCTGTGTTTGAGTTCGGATTTGAATTTGAATTTGGGTTCAATTGAGGAGTAAAGTAAGTCTACTTTTTTTTTTTATTTATTTAGGGTTCTAAGACCAGTAGCTCCGGAGGTCGACTCACTTCTTTCAAATTGTTTCTCATTATTAAGAAAAGGTAACAAAGATAAAATACGAGCTTGTTTTATAGCAATAGTAATTAATCGTTGTTGTTTTAAGGTTAATCTATTTACCCGTCTAGATAATATTTTTCCTTGTTCACTAATAAATCGACTAATTAAACTCATGTTTCTATAATCAATTCGATCCCCCGATTGGATCGGGGGCAAACGCCTACGAAAAGATCGCTTGGATTTAAGAAAGAGTCGCTTGGATTTTTCCATGGTTTGTTTATTCCTTATCCCAAAAATCCTATTTCAATCTGATCCAAAAAGATTTTGAATTCAAAATATAGGATTTGATTTGGCTTTTTTTTTTTAGTTAGTTAAATTATGTTAACTAGAATATATAGAATAATATGGTATATATAGAATATGTCCTTTTCGTGTTCCTTGTAAGAGTGACACACAGGCACTTGATTCGAGTTATTTCTTTATCTCCCCGTGAATCGTATGTTTGTAACAATAGGGACAGAATTTTCTCAATTCCAATCGACTAGGCGTATTGTGTCGATTCTTTTGAGTAATATATCTGGAAAGACCCCTTGATTCCTTATTAAGACCGTTTCGAACACAGTTGGTACATTCTAAAATAACCGTTACTCGGACATCTTTACCCTTGGCCATGAACCTCCTTTGCGTTTTTGATTCAACCAACTCTTCTACTTTCCGCGAAAAAAGAAATAAAAAAAATAAGAAGTAAAACAACAAACTAATATTTAGGTATATTTTGAATCGAATTCGATTCAATGTACAGTATTTCATTAAAAGATCTTGTATGATCTTCTTGCCCTAGACACATTTCTGTTCTCACAATATTATTTCTAAATGGAATTGGAGACTAAACCCGAATTTTGCCGAGGTTGAATCTACTTTTTTATTTCTCTTTCCTCCTTTCTTTATTCTACTTCTACTTATTATATTGTATTGAATTCTATTTTATCTAAAAAAAAAAAAGAAAAGAGGGGGAGGGATTAGTCACAAATCTTTTGATTCTATCTCTAATCTTCTTCACCCCTTCCCATGTCAATAACTAGAATGAGAAAAAAGGGAATGTCAACGCATCCGGAAATAAACGATTGATCTCTATCAAAAGACCTGCTAAAGCCCCAAACCATAGAGTACTTAGTACCGGTGCCACGGAAAGATATGTTTTTAGATCTCGCATTTTAAATCCTCCTTCTTTATTCTTTTTATTTATTGTATTATTTATTGTAATGCCTAATGGTAATCCATATATGATCCGATATAATATAACTATGTAAGTAGTTAAGGACCGCTTGTATTTGTACACGGAATTCCTAATTCCAATTGAAATTTACAATGATTCGGTAGATAAGATTTTCCTTTTCTTAAAACCGAAAAAGACGTCCCTTCCGACTGAGCATTCCCAAAAAATATTCTTTTTTTTTTAGTTATTTTTTACGATGGGTTTCAGATTCATGTGTATATAAGCCTTCTATTATTATTATATGTTACATGAGAATAAAAAAAAAATGTCAAGATAACTTGGATATATCAATGGAAAAAATAAGGATTTTGAAAACAAGACAGGGATTCTATAAAATGACACTGTAGACCAATTGAAAGGGATGTAGCGCAGCTTGGTAGCGCGTTTGTTTTGGGTACAAAATGTCACGGGTTCAAATCCTGTCATCCCTACCTATTACTTCTCGTCTGAGCAGTAACGAGGGATTCATTGAAATCGATTAAAATCAGGCATACATAATCTTTATTTTATTATATCATATTCTATATGATAGTCTTATGCATACAAGATGTATTCGGGTTAGAAAAAAAATCCTCTTCTTTTTTTTTTTAGTTTTAGCTAGTGTGATAATGATAAGAAGATAAGAAAGCGCTCTTAGTTCAGTTCGGTAGAACGTGGGTCTCCAAAACCCGATGTCGTAGGTTCAAATCCTACAGAGCGTGATTCCAGTCTTGGTTAGGTTAGTCCGAAAATTACACTTAAATAATTGAAGAGTAATCTTAATTTGACCTCCTTTGGATTAAAGAAAAGAGGAGGTC